AAATTAATCAAACTCCGGGAGGCTTCATGAAGTGCTTCTTTAGGAGTTAAACTCCCGTTTGTCCATATTTCTATAAAAAGGATCTCTTGTTTTTCATTGCCATTCTCATAAGACTGAATACTATGATTCGCATTTCGAACAGGCATGAATACAGCATCTATAGGATAACAATTTTCGTCTTGAAAGTTATTTGGCGTTTTTATATTATATCCTCGACTCCTCTCGATTTGTAATCCAATACAAAAATCAATTGGTTCTGTTAGGCTAGCTATGTGCTGCGTCTTATCAACGATTTCCAAAGAAGGTGGCAAGAGGATGTCTTGAGCAGTTACATATCCCGGACCTTTGACACAAATAAGCGCGTCACAAATTCCATAAAAATTACTTCTCAATACAATTTCTTTCAAATTCATTAAAATTTCATGTACCGATTCTTGAATACCCACTATGGTAGAATATTCATGTGGGATTTTCTCAGATTTTGCGCGTGTAATACACGTTCCTTCTATTTCTCCAAGCAAAACTCTTCTCATCGCAATGCCTATTGTGTCGGCTTGACCTTTCATAAGTGGAGACAAAATAAAGCGTCCATAAAAAAGACGCTTACTGTCTGCTCTTGATTCAACACACTTCCACTGTAGTGTCCCAGTAGATACTTTGACTTTCTCTCGAACCATAGTAATATTATTTGTCAGATCGTTGAGTCATTTTTTTCTCTTGAAATCTTTTCTATTTCTACACCCGTCTTTTTTTAGGAGGTCTGCAACCATTATGTGGCATAGGGGTTACATCCCGTACGAAATTTAAAAGGATACCGCTTCTACGAATAGCTCGTAATGCTGCATCTCTTCCGAGACCAGGACCCTTTATCATGACTTCTGCTCGTTGCATACCTTGATCCGCTACTGCTCTAATAGCACTTCCTGCTGCGTTTTGAGCAGCAAAGGGCGTACCTCTTCTTGTACCCCTGAATCCACAAGTACCGGCCGAGGACCAAGAAATTACCCGACCCCGTACATCCGTAACAGTCACAATGGTGTTGTTGAAACTTGTTTGAACATGAATAACGCCCTTTGGTATTCGACGTCCGCCACTTTTACGCGAACCAATCCGTCCAGTCCTACGTGAACCACTTCTTGTTGTAGATTTTGCCATATTTGTGCCATATTTGATCATTTCATAAATATAAGTCAGAGATATATGGATATATCCATTTCATGTCAAAACGATCTTGTTTTTTTTGATTTGTTCATCGTTTCTTTTCGAGAGTCCCTTTTCAAAAGATTATCCTTGTCTTTGTTTATGTCTCGGGTTGGAACAAATTACTATAATCCGTCCCCTCCTGCGGATCAGTCGACATTTTTCACAAATTTTCCGAACGGAAGCCCTTATTTTCATAATTGTTATGCCTTAAATGAATTTCGAATATACTTATTGGTATTAGAAGAAAATAAGTTTCTTGAAATTTTTGAACCATGAACTGTATCCCCATGAAAGGAGTGTTGAAAAATCACCTACTCACTCAAATTCTTTTGTGTAGTCTATAAAATATACGCCCTCTATTTGAATCATAATGACTTCCTTCAATTTTAACTATATCCACCGGCAGTATATGTATAAAACTAGGTCAGATCCTTCACAAAACATAACCTAGAATCTTACTTTGTTGGCTAAACCAACAGATTTTTTTTTTTCACAATACAAAAGGAAGCTCCAAATACAATTTGGATAGAAGAATAATTACCATATATAACACAAAACTTCTCCGCCGATTCTTTCTAGTCGAGCCGCTCGGTCTGTCATTATACCCCGAGAAGTAGAGAGAATTACAATCCCCATCCCATCTAAAATTCTAGGAATTCGTTCATAGTTAAAATAGATTCGTAGACCGGGTCGACTGATTCGTTTTAAATTTAAAATGGGTCTATACGGTCCTTTCCTATTCCTTCTATGTCGTAGGGTTAAACCCAAAAACTCTTTTTTGTTTTCCACGAGTTTCCTTACGTTTTCTATAAAACCCTCTCGCAAAAGTATTTTAACAAAGTTTTCGGTGATGTTAGTAGATGCTATTCGAACCGTTCCTTTTCGATTCATGTCAGCATTTCGTATACAAGTTATTATATCAGCAATAGTGTCCTTGCCCATGATAAACCCAAAATTTTGTTGTTTTCGAATTTTGATATAATCAACATGTTCTTTTTTTTTATGAAAATTATTAAAAGTATATGCATGAGACATACTCTACTGTATTTGAATACTATGGATATATCGCGGTCTCATCTTATAATACTTCAGGCGCTAATGAAACTATTTTAGTAAAATTCAACTGTCTCAATTCTCGGGCGATCGCACCAAAAATTCGAGTTCCCCTTGGATTTCCTTCTTGATCAATGACAACTGCAGCATTGTCATCATAACGTATTATCATACCGTTATCTCGTCTGAGTTCTTTACAAGTACGTACAATTACAGCCCTGATCACTTCGGATCTTTCTAGAGGCGTATTTGGTACTGCTTCCTTGATCACAGCAACAATAACGTCACCAATATGAGCATATCTACGATTACTGGCTCCTATGATTCTAATACACATCAATTCTCGGGCACCGCTATTGTCCGCTACATTCAAATGGGTTTGAGGTTGAATCATATCGTTTTTTGAATCTGTTTTTTTAATGTTTAATTTTAAGTAAAGCACTGAAAGGACGAAGTAAAAAAAAAAAAGAAACCCGCATTTTTTTATACCCAAGATTTTTTCCTTTGGTTCGACATTCCTATCCAGAAATAATGAATTGAGTTCTTATAGGCATTTTTGACGCCGCTATTGAAATAGCCCTTCGAGCGATATTTTCAGCGACTTCACTCATTTCATAAAGGATTCTACCCGGTTTAACGACAGCTACCCAATATTCGGGGGATCCTTTCCCGGACCCCATACGGGTTTCCGTGGGTCTTACTGTAACTGGTTTGTCTGGAAATATACGTACCCATATTTTTCCACCACGTCGTACATTTCGTGTCATTGCTCGGCGCCCCGCTTCGATTTGTCTAGATGTGATCCAAGCGGGTTCAAGTGCTTGAAGAGCATATCTGCCGAAACTAATATGATTACCTCGATAAGATATTCCTTTCAGTCTTCCTCTATGTTGTTTACGGAATCTTGTTCTTTTGGGGTTATAATTGATGGTTCTTTCTCAATTCCATCTCTACTACAGAACTGGACATGAGAGTTTCTTCTCATCCAGCTCCTCGCGAATGAAAGGACTCAAAAAGATTTTATCAAGATATACAGGGATTTAATGAATAATATACTGAAGCGTATTATTCTTTGAAATTTCTAAATTTCATCGAATTAATCTATTTTTTTACCATTAGAAAAATCTTTATTTTGTTTTGCCTTTCACTATATCGGATTTATCAAAATTAATCAATCCAATAAAATCAAACTTTCGCGGGCGAATATTTACTCTTTCAATATCTATTTCAGTTGTAGGGTTAGTTCATGACCTCTCCGAATAAAAGAATAGTTTAGTTCCCGGGTTCGTTCCGCCATCCCACCCAATAAATCATTAAGATTCATTTCCAATAGAATCTTCTTTATTCACGGGTTCCGTCGTTCCCATTGCTTCTCCATTAATGGTTAGGTCTGAATTTCTCCAACGGAGTCCGTAATTCAATTTTTTCTTAAGTCAATTTTATCAGTTTTTATTGGCTCGAGGCTCTTTATTTTTTTGTTCTATGAGCTGATTCATCTAATTATGGATGAATCATTATTGATGCTGTATTATACTGTTGTTTATGAGATGACTCACAGACCTTACATATTGGAATCCTATATCGTTGATATTTTATTTCTCTCTTTCTCTCATCCTTCCATTTATCCGCATGCTTTTCTATTTTCCTTCACAACGTATAACTTCACAACCCATAATCAAATTGGGTTTATGGAAAAAAAAATTTCAGTTGCTACAACGATATGAATGATATGATCGATATATTATATCTTGACTGGTTCTTTGCATTCAGATAATGCGAAGCAATGAGTTGGTTATTAGTGCTATAGTTATTAGTTCATACTACAGGACGTCTCATTATTTTGAATCTGAGTCCTAAAAAAACCAACGAGTCACACACTAAGCATAGCAATTATATAAAAAAAGAAATCGAATTTTTATTCAACCCTATAGAATTGCGGAATTTCTCATTTTTATTTTGATTGAACATACAAAGAGTTCGTTCTTGGTTTAGTTCATTTCCGTCAATGGGTAGACTCTAAAGACACGTAAAGTCTTATTTTTCTTCGTCTACAAATATCCAAATTTTGATTCCTAATATCCCGTATATAGTTCGAACTGTATAGGAACAATAATCAATTTTAGCTCCAATGGTTTGTAGAGGAACTCTACCCTCTCTGATCCATTCGGCGCGCGCAATTTCTTTTCCGTCAAGACGCCCTGCAATTTGTACTTGAATTCCTTTTGTATCTGCCTGTTCAGTTAATTCAATAGCTTTTTTCATTGCTTTGCGAAAAGAAACTCTATTTTTTAATTGGCCGGCTATAAATTCGGCAAGAATATTGGGGTGTCCATAAGGATTTGCAATTCTTGTAATAGCAATGTTTATTTTTCGGTTCACACAATTAAGTTCTTTTTGTACATTCATCTGGAATTCTTCAACTCCTCGCGATCCATTTTCTAGTACAAATTTTGGGAATCCTATATATATTATGACTTGAATTAGATCAATTCTTTTTTGAATCTCTATCCGGGCAATTCCCTCAAGACCGGAGGATATTATCATATTTTTTTGTACATACTTCTTAAGAATGTTTCGTATTTTTTGATCTTCTTGTAGACCTTCGCAATAATTTGTTGGTTTTGCAAACCAAAGCGAATGATGACTTTGTGTTGTACCAAGTCGGAAACCAAGTGGATTTATTTTTTGTCCCATAATCGCCCACTCCTATGTGTATATGTATCATGACATGTCATAGTTTTTTA